TCACGAGTTCCATATAGATTACTTCTCAATACAATTTCTTTCAAATTCATTAAAATTTCATGTACGGATTCTTGAATACCGATTATGGTAGAATATTCATGTGGTAGTTTCTCGAATTTTACGCGTGTGATACATGTTCCTTCTATTTCTCCAAGCAAAGCTCTTCTCATCGCAATGCCTATTGTATCGGCTTGTCCTCTCATAAGTGGAGCCAGAATAAAGCGTCCATAATAAAGACGTTTACTGTCTGCTCTTGATTCAACACATTTCCACTGTAGTGGCCGAGTAGATACTGTTACTTTCTCTTGAACCATAGTAATATTATTTGATCAAATCATTGAATTATTTATTTCTCTTGAAATATTTTCAATGTTTAGTTTTACACACGTCTTTTTTTAGGGGGCCTGCATCCATTATGTGGCATAGGGGTTACGTCTCGTATGAAACTTAATAGTATACCACTTCTACGAATAGCCCTTAATGCCGCATCTCTTCCGAGACCGGGGCCCTTTATCATGACTTCTGCTCGTTGCATACCTTGATCCATTACTGCCCGAATAGCATTTCCTGCTACGGTTTGAGCGGCAAAAGGTGTCCCTCTTCTTGCACCCTTGAATCCACAAGTACCGGCGGAGGACCAAGAAATTACCCGCCCCCGTACATCTGTAACAGTCACAATAGTATTGTTGAAACTTGCTTGAACATGAATAACTCCCTTTGGTATTCTACGGGCATTTTTACGTGAACTCATATGTCTATTCTTACGTGAACCAATTCTTGGTATAGGTTTTGCCATCTCATAAATCTAAGCCAGAGATATATGGATATATCCATTTGACATCAAAACAGAGCTTTTATTTATTTTTATTTATTTGAACATTGGGTCCTTTAGATTTATGGAGTTCCCTTCCCCCCTTTTTTCTAAAAATTCTCTATCCTTGTCTTTGTTTATGTTTTGGGTTGGAACAAATTACTATAATTCGTCCTCGCCTACGGATCAGTCGACATTTTTCACAAATTTTACGGACGGAGGCTCTTATTTTCATATTTGTCATTCCTTAACTTAATTCTGAATCTCTTTATTGGAAGAAAATAAGTTTCTTGAAATTTTGAATTGTATCTCCATGAAATGAATGTTGAAATTTATAAAATCACCTAATTACTAATATCATTGGGAAGTGATTCAGAAATGAAACCTTAATGAGTCTTTTTTTGTTCTTTCACTTGAGGTATCAACTAATGTGTGAGGCATAATATTAGAAACCTACCCTTTCTATAATATAATTCGTATATCATAAAAGATTACCATATATAGCACAAAATTTCTCCACCGATTCTTTCTAGTCGAGCTTCTTTGTCTGTCATTATACCTCGAGAAGTAGAAAGAATTACAATCCCCATCCCTCCTAAAATTCTTGGGATTCGTTGATAATTATAATAGATTCGTAGACCGGGTCGACTGATCTGTTTTAAATTTAAAACAGTTTTATCTGGTCCGTTCCTATTCCTTTTCCTTCTATGTCGTAGGGTTAAAACCAAAAAAAGATTGTTGCTTTCCTGATGTTTCCTCATGTTTTCAATAAAACCTTCTCGTAAAAGGATTTTAAGAATGTTTTCAGTGATGTTAGTATATGGTATTCGAACTGTTCTTTTTTTAGTCATGTCAGCATTTCGTATAGAAGTTAGTATGTTAGCAATAGTGTCTTTACTCATAAGAAACTAAGATTTTTGTTGTCCTCGAATTTTGATCTAATTGATATAATCAACATGCTCTTTTTTTTTTTTCTGAATTATTAAATATTTATGAAATATTAAAGGCATATACGTGAACCACAAACAATTTACTAAATTAATCAATTTCATTCAAATACTATAAGCTCTATTATGGTCTCATCTTATAATACTTCGGGTGCTAACGAAACTATTTTAGTGAAATTTAATTGTCTTAATTCCCGGGCGATTGCGCCAAAAATTCGAGTTCCTTTTGGATTTCCTTCTTGATCAATAACAACCGCAGCATTGTCATCATATCGTATTATCATACCATTGTCGCGTTTTAGTTCTTTACAAGTACGTACAATTACGGCTCTGATCACTTCTGATCTTTCTAGCGGTGTATTTGGTATTGCTTCCTTGATTACAGCAACAACAACGTCACCGATCTTAGCATATCGTCGATTACTAGCTCCTATGATTCGAATACACATCAATTTTCTGGCTCCGCTGTTATCCGCTACATTCAAATGGGTTTGAGGTTGAATCATATCGTTTTTTATCTGTTTTTTCAATGCAAGGGCAAAGCAAAGGGCTCAGTAAAAAAAAAGAAATATTGTTTATTCAAAACAAAATAAAGAAACCTGCAATTGGTTTTTTTCATCCGAAAAACCTCTTTCTTTTGGTTCTACATTCCTATCCTGAAATAATGAATTGAGTTCGTATAGGCATTTTGGATGCCGCTATTGAAATAGCCTTTCTGGCTATATTTTCTGGTACTCCGCTCATTTCATAAAGTATTCTACCTGGTTTAACGACAGCTACCCAATATTCGGGAGATCCTTTTCCTGAACCCATACGTGTTTCTGTAGGTCTTACTGTAACTGGTTTGTCTGGAAATATACGTACCCATATCTTTCCGCCGCGGCGTGCGTTTCGTGTCATTGCTCGTCGCCCTGCTTCTATTTGTCTAGATGTGATCCAAGCAGGTTCAAGCGCTTGAAGGGCATATCTACCGAAGCAAATACGATTACCTCGATAAGATATTCCTTTCATTCTTCCTCTATGGTGTTTACGGAATCGGGTTCTTTTGGGGTTATAGTTGATGGTTATTTATTACTTCCATCTCTACTACAGAACTGGACATGAGATTTTCTTCTCATCCAGCTCCTCACGAACGAAACAATTAACGATTATAAAATAATATACATGTATTTAATAAATTAAATAATATATTGAATCATGAGAGTGTTTGATAATTTATTAGAAATTGATATATCTTTTTTTTTAGATATAACTAAACATACATTCGATTGATAATTATAAAAAATAAAATTTTGTTTTATTTTTATTATAAGGTTATAACGAATCTGTAGTTTGTTTTGCTTTTATATTATAATATTAGATATTGGATCGACTACAATTTTGAAATCCAAAAAAGAAAGATTTTCGCGGGCGAATATTTACTTTATTTAATATTCAGTTTATCGGATTAGTGCATGGCATTACTTTTATTTTAGGATTAATTCATGACACGATTTTTCAGAATAAATGAGTTCCTAGTTCATTCCGCCATCCTACCCAATGAACCATTAGGATTCGTTTTCAATAGAATCTTATGCAATCAGGGGTTCTGTCGTTCCCATCGCTTCGCGATTAATGGTTAGGTCTGGATTCTACAACGGAGCCCCTAAATGAAATTTGTTCTTGAGTCAATACTCTCAGTCTTTATTGACTCGGGGCTCTTGATTTTTTTGTTCTATTCTATAAGTCTATAAGATCTTATAAGTCTATAAGAACGATTTTATTTTGTTTAATTAGGGATCAATTAGTATTAATGCTTTATTACATTTCCCTTTATGAGATGAATCATCGACCTTACATATTGGAATTCTATATCATAGATTTTTTCTTTTTTTTTTCTCTCTTTCTCTCACCCTTCCATTTATCTATATACTTTCCTTTTATTCTTTCGCAACTCAGAATAAAATTGGTTTTTCTTTTTTTTATCTAAAAAAGATTTCAGTTGCTACAATGATATGACCAATATATCATATCTCGACTGTTTCTTTATATCCAGATAATGCGAAACGATGAGTTGGTTATTAGTTCATACTATGGGTTGGTCTTTTTTTTTTTTGAATCGAACCCTAAAAAAATTAACGAGTCACACACTAAGCATAGCAATTATAATTATATCGAATCAAATAATTAATGGAATCTTTATTCAACCTTATAGAATTATTTGTTTTTGTTTTGATTTAACAGACAAAAAAGAATGAAAGAATCTTTTTTGTTCTATTAGACCTAAAGATAAGTTTAAGTAAAGGTTTTATTATTACTCGTCTACAAATATCCAAATTTTGATACCTAAAGCCCCATAGATAGTTCGAACTGTATAGGAACAGTAATCAATTTTAGCCCTAATGGTTTGTAGAGGTACCCTACCTTCTCTGATCCATTCGACACGTGCAATTTCTTTTCCGTCGATACGCCCTGCAATTTGTATTTGAATTCCTTTTGTACCTGCTTGTTCGGTTAATTCAATAGCTTTTTTCATTGCTTTGCGGAATGACACTCTATTTTTTAATTGTCCGGCTATAAATTCTGCAAGAATATTAGGGTGTCCATAAGGATTTGCAATTCTTGTAATAGCAATATTGAGTTTACGGTTCACAGAATTAAGTTCTTTTTGTATATTTATCTGTAATTCTTCGATTTTTTGATGTTCTATTAATAACTTTGGGAATCCCATATAGATTATGACTTGAATCAAGTCGATTCTTTTTTGAATCTCTATACATGCAATTCCCTCGACACTAGAAGATATTTTCATATTCTTTTGTACATAGTTCTTGATACAATTTCGTATTTTTTGATCTTCTTGTAGATCCTCGGAATAATCTTTTCGTTGTGCAAACCAAAGAGAATGATGACCTTGGGTTGCACCAAGTCTGAAACCAAGTGGATTTATTTTTTGTCCCATAATCCTCCACTAGTATTACTATACATATACATATGATGACCTCTTGTACTTTTTTTTATACATAATAGGGTCTATTTTATTTTTTGTGAATCTATTTATATTCAAATGCAAATGAATCTAAATATTCTTCCTCTATATTTAAATCTTTCAGTACAATAGTTATATGACAAGTGGGTCTTTTTATCGGATAACCCTGTCCTCGAGCTCGAGGTTTTACTTTTTTCACAGTGTTGCCCTCGTTGACTTCAGCTTTACTAATTATTAAACTTGCTTCGTTGAAGCGCATATTGTGATTAGCATT